TAAAAAATAAGCTAATTTAAGCTAATGAACTCATACTTCATTTATAAAAGATGTACTTTTTTTTTTATAAAAAAACAATATAATTTATACCTTATAGTTTATTAACTAAATCTTAAAGAATCAAAATCTTTAGTGCTCATAACACTTAAATATAAAGTGCCTGAAAATAAAGGATTATTCTGATAGAATAAATTATATAAATATAAAATTTATCTTTATAAAATTTAAAAATAAGTATAATAAACTCATGATATTCTATTAACTCATTTAAAACAAACATTTTTTTAAAATCAATATAAATCTAACAAATTTAATATTTTTTATTTTATTAATTTTTAGAACTTTATTATCAATCTCATCAAATTCTTGATTAATCAGATGAATAGGATTAGAAATAAACCTAATATTTTTTATTCCCATTTTAAAAAAAAATAATAATTTAATAAAATCAGAATTTTTAATAAAATATTTCATTATTCAAACTATTTCTTCAGCTAATTTAATATTTATAATCTTAATATTTAATTATTTCAATAAAATTATTTTATTTTTCATATTCAACATTTATATCTCACTGATAATAAAATTAAGAAGAGCACCTTTCCATTCCTGATTAATTCAAATTATTGAAAGTTTAAACTGATTTACATTCTTATTAATTTCTACCTGACAAAAAATCGCTCCTTTAATCCTAATAACTTATTTAATTAACTCAGTTTTAATTTTAATCTTAATTATATTTAACTGTTTAATTGGATCTTTAGGAGGACTTAATCAACTCTATTTACGTAAACTATTAACATTTTCTTCTATTAATAATATAGCCTGAATATTTAGAACATTTTTAATTAATGAAACTTTATGAATATTATTTTTTACAACATATTCATTAATAATATTTACATTAACTTTAATATTTAATTCTATTCAAATCTCTAATATAAATTTTTTTTTAATTATTAAAATAAAACCTTTTTTAAATCTAATATTAATCCTAAATCTTTTATCTATAGGGGGAATACCCCCTATAATAGGATTCATTCCAAAATGAATAATCATTAATAACCTAATTAATTTTAATTGTTCTATTGCATTATTAATAATCTTAACTTCATTAATTAACCTATTATATTATTTCCGATTAATATATCCTCTTTTAACTATAAAAAAAATCTACTCAAAATATAATTTTCACATCAATTTTTACTTAACAAATATAAAAAAAATTTTTTTTATATTACCTATAACTTCATTATTAATTATTCCAATAATAATTTACATTTATTAATTTACATTTATTAATTTATAAAATAAAAACTTTAAGTTATTAATTAAACTATTAATTTTCAAAATTAATTAAAAAGAACAAATAAATTTTTCTTTAAGTTTTAATATTAAATTATTAATAATATATCTTTAAACTTGCAATTTAACATTTTTATTTAAAATATAAAACTTATATATATATATATATATTTATAATAAAAGAATATATTATATTCATCAATAAATTTACAATTTACCACTTTTATCAGTCATTTTATTAAAATATTTAAAATTTAATATAATTACTAATTACTAAATGAAAAAATGATTATTTTCAACAAATCATAAAGATATTGGATCCCTATATTTTATTTTTGGAATATGATCTGGAATAATTGGATCATCAATAAGATTAATCATTCGAACAGAACTAAGAACTCCGGGAAGTTTAATTGAAAATGATCAAATTTACAATGTAATTGTCACAGCCCACGCATTCATTATAATTTTTTTTATAGTAATACCTATTATAATTGGAGGATTTGGAAATTGACTAGTACCATTAATAATAGGAGCCCCTGATATAGCATTCCCACGAATAAATAACATAAGATTCTGATTACTGCCTCCCTCATTAATTTTTTTAATTTCCAGTAGTTTAATCAACAACGGAGCAGGAACAGGATGAACTGTTTACCCCCCTCTCTCATCAAACTTATCTCATATAGGAAGATCTGTAGATATCACTATTTTTTCTTTACATTTAGCAGGAATTTCTTCAATTCTTGGAGCCATCAATTTTATTACAACTATTTTTAATATAAAATTTAAAAATATAAACTTAGATTTAATACCCCTATTTGTCTGATCAGTACTAATTACAGCTGTTCTCTTATTATTATCTTTACCTGTACTAGCAGGAGCTATCACTATACTTTTAACAGATCGAAATATTAATACTTCCTTTTTTGACCCAGCAGGAGGGGGAGACCCCATTCTTTACCAACATCTTTTTTGATTTTTTGGTCACCCTGAAGTATATATTTTAATTTTACCGGGATTTGGTATTATTTCTCATATCACCACCCATGAAAGAAGAAAAAAAGAATCCTTTGGTAGACTAAGAATAATTTATGCTATAATTTCTATTGGGTTACTAGGATTTGTAGTTTGAGGACACCATATATTTACAGTAGGAATAGATGTAGATACACGAGCTTATTATACCTCCATTACAATAATTATTGCAATTCCAACAGGAATTAAAATCTTTAGATGGTTAGCCAATTTAAATGGTATAAAACTAAATTCAAACCCAGCTTTATTCTGAACCTTTGGATTTATTTTTCTATTCACTATTGGAGGATTAACTGGTATTATTTTATCTAATTCCTCTATCGATACAATCTTACACGACACATATTATGTTGTAGCTCACTTTCACTATGTTTTATCTATAGGAGCAGTATTTGCTATTATAGCAGGATTTATTCATTGATATCCTTTATTTACAGGCTTAACTATAAATAAATCCTTATTAATAATTCAATTCTTTACTATATTTATTGGTGTAAACATAACATTTTTCCCACAACATTTTTTAGGGCTATCAGGTATACCCCGACGATATTCTGATTACCCAGACTCTTTCCTAAGATGAAACGTCATCTCTTCTTTAGGCTCAATAATATCAATTATTAGAATTATAATTATAATTTACATTATCTGAGAAAGAATAATTAATATAAAAATTATTATATTTTCAATAAATAATTTTACTTCTATTGAATGAATACATTTTACCCCTCCCGCCGATCATAGTTACATCGAACTCCCATTAATCACTAAATTCTAATGTGACAGAATTTATGTAATGAATTTAAAATTCATAAATAAAGATTAATCTTTCTTTAGAAATATCTACATGATCAAATTTAAATTTCCAAAATAGAAATTCCCCACTAATAGAACAATTATTATTTTTTCACGATTCAATAATAATTATCATTACCTTAATTACCTCATTTGTTTTATACTTAATAATTTCCATTTGAATAAATAAACTCTCTAATTATAATCTCCTTGAAAATCAAAATATTGAATTAATCTGAACTACATTACCTAGTATATTTCTAATTATAATTGCCATACCTTCTCTACATCTACTTTATTTAATGGATGAATCACAACATTCAAATATCACTCTAAAAATTATTGGACACCAATGATACTGATCCTATGAATATTCAGATTTTATACCAATTGAATTTGATTCTTATATAACTCCTATCAATAATAATTCTTCCTTTCGTCTTCTAGACACAGATAACCGCATTGTTTTACCATTCAACACTCAAATTCGAACACTAATTACTTCATCAGATACTATTCATGCTTGAACAATTCCCTCCTTAGGAGTTAAAGCTGACGCCCTACCTGGACGATTAAACCAAACATCTATATTTATTAATCGACCAGGAATATTCTTTGGTCAATGTTCTGAAATCTGTGGCACAAATCATAGATTTATACCTATTAGATTAGAAATTATTAATATAACTAATTTTATTAAATGAATTAAAAATTTTAATTCATTAGATAACTTATAGCAAGTAATGATCTCTTAAATCATAACAAAATATATTAGCACATATTTCTAATGAAAAAAAATTAGTTAATTAATAACATAAATTTGTCAAATTTAAATAATTTAATTCATTAAATATTTTTTAATACCACAAATTATACCTTTAAATTGAATTATTTTATTATTATTTTTTTCATTAATTTTTTACTGAATAAATTCCCTAATCTACTTTTTTTACTCCCCAAAACACCCAAATATCAAATCAACATCTTATAAAATAAATAAAATTAACTGACAATGATAAATAACCTTTTTTCTATTTTTGACCCCTCTTCTAATCTAATATCATTATCACTAAACTGAATAAGATCAATTTACATTGTTATAATTTTCCCCATAATTTACTGAATAATCCCCAATCGCTCTCTTATATTATTAATCAAATTATTTAAAATCCTTAACAACGAAATTTACACCCTATTAAAAAATAATTCATTTAAAGGAATTTCTCTAACATTTATAGTATTATTTATAATTATTGTTTTAAATAATTTTATAGGACTTTTTCCCTATATTTTCACATCATCTAGACATTTAGTATTTAACATATCATTTTCCTTACCTATTTGATTTACTCTAATATTTTTCGGATGAATTAATAAAACTGAAAATATATTTTCTCATTTAATTCCTTCTGGAACCCCACCCTTACTTATACCTTTTATAGTATTAATCGAAACCACCAGTAATATAATTCGACCACTAACTCTAGCTGTTCGATTAACCGCTAATATAATTGCAGGACACTTACTTATTTCACTGCTTAGAAATAATGGAAGAATAGTACCTTGATACCTATACTGATTAATTATTTCTATAGAATTAATATTAATGCTGTTAGAATCATCAGTAGCTATTATTCAATCTTATGTATTTACTATTTTAAGAACTCTCTATACCTCTGAAATTTAAATTTTCTAATGTCCAACATAATCAACCACCCATTTCATTTAGTAAACTATAGCCCATGACCTTTAACAGGAGCTTTTGGAACTATAACAATAATAATAGGAATAATCCAATGATTTAATACAAGAAAAACTAACATATTAATAATTCTAGGATTTACAATTCTTACACTAACTATATTTCAATGATGACGAGATATCACCCGAGAAAGAACACACCAAGGAATACACACTATCAAAGTAAATATTAATATACGATGAGGAATAATTTTATTTATTGTATCTGAAATTTTTTTCTTCTTTTCTTTTTTCTGATCATTCTTTCATAGAAGATTATCCACCAATATTGAACTTGGTATAATTTGACCCCCTAAAAATATTCTGGTATTTAACCCATTCCAAATCCCACTTCTTAATACTTTAATTTTATTAATTTCAGGAATTTCCGTAACATGAACACACCACAGTATATTAGAAAATAATTTTAATAATACTTTTAAAAGATTACTATTTACAATCTTATTAGGAATTTATTTTACAGGACTACAAGCTATTGAATACGTAGAAGCATCTTTTTCAATAGCAGACAGAATTTTTGGATCAACTTTTTTTATAGCCACTGGATTTCATGGATTTCATGTATTTATTGGAACAACATTTCTATTAGTAAATTTAATTCGAATTAAATTTAACCATTTTTCTAAAAATCACCATTTTGGATTTGAAGCTGCAGCATGATACTGACATTTTGTTGATGTTGTATGAATTTTTTTATTTACCTTTATATATTGATGAAATAAATAAATATTTATATAATATAATTCAGTATAATTAATTTCCAATTAAAAAGTTTAAATAATTAATATAAATAATTTTTCTAATCAAATTTTTAACCATATTAATTTTATTTATTACCAATTTAATAATTCTAATTTCCCTAATTATTTCAAAAAAAAAAAATACCGACCGAGAAAAAATCTCCCCCTTTGAATGTGGGTTTGACCCCAAATCTCTAACTCGATTTCCATTCTCCATACAATTTTTTACAATTACAATTATTTTTTTAATTTTTGATGTAGAAATCTCTATTATTTTACCTATAATTTTAACTTATAAAGTTACAAATTTAATATTATGATTTTCAATCTCATCTATCTTTATCATAATTTTAATCTTAGGAATTTTTTATGAATGACATCAAAATCTTTTAAACTGAAAATATTAGGATAATAATTTTATTTTAAAATAATTAATTTGCATTTAATAAATATTGATACATCAATTTATCTTTAATAAGATTTATATACATAAATTTAGTTTCGACCTAAAATAAGGAAATAAAATTTTCCCTTATTTTAATTGAAACCAAATTAGAGGTATATTATTGTTAATAATAAAATTGAATTTTTATTCCAATTAAGAAATATATCAATCATTAAACTTCTAATTTAATTAATAGTGAATAAAACTCATTAATATTTCATATCATTCATTTATATAGTTTAACTAAAAACATTACATTTTCACTGTAAAATTAAAAATTATTTTTATAAATTTACTTAAAAATAATAAATTATCTCTTTTATATCTTCAATATAACGCTCTATATTTATAAGCTATTTAAATACATTAATTAAAACTACCCACTAAAACCACTATATAAAAAAAAAAAAAAAAGAAAGAAATGAAACCCTTAAAAAAATTTAATTGAATTAAATAATTTAATTTACTTATCAAGTGAATATAAGTATATATATACTGACCACCAAACTTTTCTAACCAACCAAAATCTAACAATTTTAATAATAAATTTCTACTCTTCAAACCTAAAATTCTAATTCTTCTCACTGAAATAAAAGGTATAAATCATATCATTATTAAAAATAAATTTAATTTAATTACAAAACCCCAAACAAAAATTTTATTAAAAGAAAAAATAATACACCCTAAAATTAAACCTAAACCCATAACAAATAAAATTATAAATTTTTTATACCCAAATAAATTTAACCTGCAAGGATAAGGAAAAATTAACCACCTTAAACCTCTACCTCCTATAATCGAACAAATCAATAAAAAAAATTTTCTTTTAATTATAATATAATCACTATCATCAAAAATAAACAAAGAATAAAAATTTATATAATTAAATATACTAAAATAAAATAATCGAATTCTATATCTAACAGTCAATCCCGTTGAAAAAAAAAAAAAAAAAAAAACCAATATATTTATATTTGTAGTTAAAACTATTTCTAGAATCATATCCTTAGAATAAAACCCAGCCAAAAAAGGCATCCCACACAAAGCTAAATTAGAGATATTAAAATTAATAGATAATAAAGGTATAAATTTACTAAAATTTCCCATTGCTCGAATATCCTGATTATCTTGAACACTATGAATAATTAATCCAGCACACATAAATAACATAGCTTTAAATATAGCATGAGTTAAAAGATGAAAAAAAGCTAAATTTATAAATCCCAGACATAAAGTCCTCATTATTAAACCTAATTGACTTAATGTTGATAACGCAATAATTTTTTTTAAATCAAATTCTATATTAGCACTAATCCCAGCTATGAATATGGTTAATATGCCTAAAATTAATAATATCTCTACTGATCAACCAACTAAAATACTTTTTCTAAACCGAATTAATAAATACACCCCTGCTGTAACTAGGGTAGAGGAATGAACTAAAGCCGAAACTGGGGTAGGAGCAGCCATAGCCGCCGGCAATCAAGCAGAAAACGGGATCTGAGCTCTTTTAGTTATAGCAGCCAACACAATAAAAATTACTACTATATTTATAGAATAATCAAAATAAAAAATTTCTAAATAATTTAAGAAATTTCACCCACCAAAGTTAGATATTCAAATAATAGACAATAAGATTATTACATCCCCAACCCGATTTCTTAAAACTGTCAATATACCGGAATTAAAAGATTTAGAATTTTGATAAAAAATAACTAAACAAAATGAAACTAAGCCCAACCCATCTCAACCTAATAAGATAGAAACTAAGTTTATTCTAAAAATTATCAATAACATAGACAGCACAAATAAAAGAACAAGAAAGATAAAACGATTTAAATGTAACTCTATGGATATATAACTTTTTCTGTAAAATAATACTATAGAAGAAATAAATAAAACCAGAAAAGAAAATATAAGCGATATTCAGTCAAAATAAAAAACTATAATAATTATTCTTGTTTGAAAAGAAATTACTTCCCATTCAATATATACACTTAAATCTTTAATTAAAACAAAAATTCTTATTAATAAACTCAACACTCTTAAACACATTAAAACAAAACTATAAATCAAACACACTGATTTTTTATACACAATTTAAAATGTCTTACACATAAATTTGACCCCACAAATCAACATTTTTATTAAATTATTTAAATTTAAAACTACAAATATAAATCAATCAATCCTATAAAACATATAATTATCAATATATATATATATATATATATATATATATTTACCTTAATTAATGAAATTAATACTAAAATAAATATGATAACTTAATCAATAAAACTTATAAAAATTAAACCCACAAATTAAATAAACAAAATTTTTATGATTTAAACAAAACAAATTAATTTGATTAATATCTATATATTTTATATATATATTTATTTAAATTTATAACCAAAAATATAAGTAATCTAAATTTAAAAATAAAATATTTAAAGGCAATCAATGTAAAAATAATAAAAGAAACTCTCGAGAATTAATAGAGTAAAAATTAAATATTCCAACAACTAATTTCCCATGTTGACTAAACATAAAAATAAATAAACTATAACCAGCACTAATAAATGAAATTAACCCTAAAATTAATATCATAATCACAGATCAAGAAGAAATTCTAATTATCAAACTAATTTCTCCTAATAAATTTAAAGAAGGAGGAGCAGCCATATTAGAAAATAAAAATATAGCTCATCAAAAAGATAATCTAGGAAATATTCTAATTAAGCCCTTATTAATTATTAAACTTCGCCTCCCTAAACGCTCATAAACCAAATTAACTAAAACAAACAACCCTGAAGAACATAATCCATGACCAATCATTATAATTAATCTTCCAGAAAACCCAATTCTATTCAATACCATAATTCCCCCAATTACAAAAGATATATGTACTACTGAAGAACAAGCAATTAAAGATTTTATATCAGTATGACGAAAACAAATTAAAGCTATATAAATACCCCCTAATAAAGAAATAACAACCCATAATAAATTCAATTCAATTTTTTTATTAACAAGTCAAACAAACTTAAGAATACGCATTAAACCATACCCCCCCAATTTTAACATAACTCCAGCTAAAATTATAGACCCTGACACAGGAGCTTCAACATGAGCTTTAGGTAATCACAAATGAACTATAAATATTGGTATTTTAATCAAAAAAGCTAAAATTATCACAAAATATAAAAAAAAATGATCAAGTTCTATTACTAAGCTAAACCTGACTGAATCAGTCGATTTAAAAATATAATAAATACCCAATAATATAGGCAAAGAAGCAAAAAAAGTATAAAAAATCAAATACACCCCCGCTTGAATACGCTCAGGCTGTATTCCTCAACCTGTAATTAAAAATAATACTGGAACCATTCTTCTTTCAAAAAATAAATAAAAAAAAAATAAATCCAATCTTAAAAAAGTTAACACTAAAAATATAAGTAATATCAAATTAACAAATTTAAAAAATATCACAAAAAATTGACTCTCAAAAATATAAAACCTAGCTATCAATATTAAACTACAAATTCAGCATGTCAGGAGAATAAGCCTTAACCTTAAAAAATCAACCCCAAAAATTAATCTAATATTGCTAAAAATAAAAATATTAACTGACACAAATATAAACACTGCAACTATTAATATTATAATCACACTTAAATATCACATGTTTAAATTTAATAATCTAAATGACAATAACATTATTATAATATACTTTAACATTCTATTACCCTAAACAATTGAAAATAATCATTCCCATAAAACCGAACTATTAAGACTAAAATTGAAATACCTAAAACCCCCTCACAAACTATTATTACTATAAATACTATTAAAAAATAATATTCATTTTGAATATTTGAAAAATATACAACTATAAATAATATTAAAATTAACATAATAAATTCTAATCTTAACAATAAACTCAATAAATGTTTGCGATTCAAAGAAATCAATAAATTTGATAAAATAAATAAAATCAATATAATTGACCCATATATAAACATTAGTTTAATTTTTGTTTTTATAGTTTAATTTTAAAACGTCGATTTTGTATATCGAATATATATATATATCTGAATATTTTAAAAACTTCAATAAAATAGACAATTTAAAATACTATATCAATAATCTCCAAAATTATTATTTTTAATAAACCATTTATTGAAATCACACAATTAATCACTATGACGCTAATTATTAATAATAGAATTATGATATTATCAATCAAATCTCCATTACCCTTAGGAATATTTTTAATATTTCAAACTTTATTAATTTGTTTTAATATTAATCTAACCATTAACATTTATTGAATTTCATATATTCTATATCTAATTATATTAGGAGGACTATTAATTCTATTTATATACATATGTTCAATTGCTTCCAATGAAATTATAAACATACAAATATATCTAAGTATTTATTTACTTTTAATTTTAATCATTAGTTTAATTATTTTTATAGGCAACAAACTTAATTTAATAGATACTTCCATTTTAAATGAAATTAAAATAATAACTAATGAAAATAAAATTATTATTAATAAAATCTATAATAAACTTACTTTAAATATTTCATTAATATTAATTTTTTATTTACTAATCAATTTAGCTATAGTAACCAAATTAACAAATTCATATACAGGACCTCTTCGATCTAGAAAATAAAATAATGTCAATAACTAACAAAAACCCCATTATTACAATATTTAATGACTCTATTAAATCTCTTCCTTCCCCCTCTAATATTTCATTTTGATGAAATTTCGGTTCATTACTAGGAATATGTTTAATACTACAAATTATTACAGGATTTTTTCTATCTATTCACTATACCCCCCATATTGATTTAGCTTTTTACAGAACTAACCATATCTATCGAAATGTAAATTTTGGGTGATTATTACGAAGAATACACGCAAACGGAGCATCTTTTTTTTTTATTTGTATTTACATTCATATTGGTCGAGGAATATATTACGAATCTTTTTTACTCACACATACTTGAATGATAGGAATTATAATTTTATTTCTAACAATAGGAACAGCCTTTATAGGATATGTATTACCTTGAGGACAAATATCATTCTGAGGAGCAACAGTCATTACAAATCTACTCTCGGCAATCCCATACATAGGAAACAGAATTGTCCAATGAATTTGAGGAGGATTTGCTATTAATAACGTAACATTAAATCGGTTTTATTCATTACATTTTATTTTACCCTTTATTATTAGGGCTATAGTTATAATTCATTTAATTTATTTACATCAAACAGGTTCCACCAATCCAATCAGAATTAACTTAAATATCGATAAAATTCCATTTAATCCTTATTTTACAATCAAGGATATATTAGGATTTATAATTTTATTTTTTTCACTAATATATTTAATCCTAACCTACCCTTTTATATTAGGAGACCCTGATAATTTTATTCTCGCTAATCCATTAATTACTCCCCCCCACATTCAACCAGAATGATATTTTTTATTTGCTTATGCGATCTTACGATCAATTCCTAATAAATTAGGAGGAGTTATTGCTCTTTTAATATCAATTTTAATTTTAATTATCCTACCTTTTACTTTTAATAAATTAATTAAAGGAAACCAATTTTATTTAATTAATAAAATTTTATTCTGATTTATAACTTCATCAATCATTATTTTAACATGAATTGGAATAAAGATAGTAGAACCCCCCTTTATTATAATTGGTCAACTTACTTCAATATTATATTTTAGATATTATATTCTAACCCCAATTATTAATTCAATTTGAAATAAACTACTAATAAACTAATTTAAATTAATGAGCTTGAAATAGCATTTGTTTTGAAAACTTAAGATAAAATTATTTAAATTTTATTAATTTACTAAAATTAATACAATAAAAATAATATAATCATTATATTTATAATAAAAAAAAAATTCCTCAAAGAAATTGATAAATATAATTTTCATGTTAAATATATTAATTTGTCATAACGATAACGAGGAAGTGTTCCTCGAACTCAAACAAATAAAAAAGATACAATTATCAATTTAAAATAAAACAAAATTGAATCTAAATTTCTCCCCAAAAATAATATTCTAAATAAACCTCTTATAAATAAGATTCTTCTGTATTCAGATAAAAAAATTAAAGCAAATTCACTACCCCCATACTCAATATTAAATCCCGAGACTAACTCTCTTTCTCCTTCAGCAAAATCAAAAGGAGTACGATTACACTCAGCCAATAAAGAACAAAAAAAAATTAATCTAATAGGAAACAACAAAAAAATAAACCAACTTCAAGTTTGATAAATTTTTAAATTTAATAAATTAAAATCATATACTAATATAATCAAACCCAATATTATAACAATTAAACTCACTTCATAAGAAATAGTTTGAGCAATAGCTCGTAATCTACCAATTATTGAATAATTAGAATTAGATGATCAACCAGACAATATAATTAAATATACCCCCACTGATAAACAACATAAAATAAAAATAAAGCCCAAATAAAAAAAAATATTACCTACATAAAAAGGTAAGACTAATCAAATTAATAAAGAAATAAATAAACTTAAAATAGGAGCTATTAAATAAACAACATAATTTGAACTTTTTGGAATAAAAAACTCTTTTCTAAATAACTTAATAGCATCTCTAAAAGGTTGTAGTAAACCCAAAACCCCCAACTTATTGGGACCTTTACGAAATTGAATATAACCTAAAATTTTTCGTTCTAAAAGAGTAAGAAAGGCTACTCTAATTAAAACCCCCACTAACAGTACTAATCTACTTACTAACATAAAACATAAATCTAAAATAATCATCTATTATTTTAATACGTTTAAAAACATAAAAATTATAGAAACCTAAATTCTACGCATTGACTCTGCCAAAATAATTTTACATTAATATTATTCATTTTAATTTTTAATTAAATAAACTTTATTTTAAAAATATTATTCCTTTCGTACTAAATAAATTAAATTTATAAAAGATAGAAACCAACCTGGCTCACACCGGTTTGAACTCAGATCATGTAAAATATTAATAGTCGAACAGACTAAATAAACTATCTACTTCAATAATTATTAATTTTAATCCAACATCGAGGTCGCAATCTTTAATTTCAATAAGATCTTAAAATTAAAATAACGCTGTTATCCCTAAGGTAACTTAATCTATTAATCTATAATATATTTATAAGATCCTTTATATTCACTAATTTATGAATAACTAAATATTTTTTAATTAAAAAAGTTCTATATTTTTTTTTAATCACCCCAATTAAATTAAAATTTAATTAAATTTTAATTTAATTATCATTTAAAATAAACCAAATTTTAATTATTTTAATTTTTAATTAAATTTAAATTAAAATCTATAGGGTCTTCTCGTCTATTTATATAATTTCTATTTTTTAATAGAAAAAAAAAATTCTATGATAATTTAATTAATCTATATAGTTTATATCTTATTCAATCATTCATTCTAGTTTCAAATTAAAAAACTATTTATTATGCTACCTTAGCACAGTCAAATTACTGCAGCCCTTTAAAAATTTCATTCAGTGGGCAGATTAGACTTTAAATTAATTTCTACTTCAAAAAGACATGTTTTTGTTAAACAGGTAAATATAATTATAAAATTATTAATTATTTTATAAATTTTTGCCTAATTCATTTAAATTAATTCTTAAATACTTAAATTTTAATTATATTATACTAATTTTAACATTTTTACTCATTAAATTAAATTTTAAATGAATATTTAATAAATTTTTAATATTTATTTAAATTTTAAATAATGTTTTTAAAATAATTATTTTATTAAAAATTTTAATAAATATAAAAATTTTAATTTTACTAAATTATTAACAATAAAAATTTTTATGTAATTATTAATATATAAGATTATCCCTATATAAATTAATTAATTATTAAACTTTAAAATACTTATCAAATATATAAATTATATATATATATATATATATATATTATTAAAAATTTTTTTTCTATTACCATTAATCTAAATTAAATTTATTTCTTAAATAACTAGATATAAATAAAACGAATAACTTTTCATTTCCAATTAATTATTTTTAATAATTTTTAAACATTAACTAAATTAATTAATTAAATCTTTATTTTTCGAGAAAATTAAATATTTGCTTTAAATTTTTATTTATTAAACTCTGATACACAAGATACAATAATAAAAATTTTCTTTTTTAAATTTAAAAAAACTTTTATTTATAAAATTTCATTCTCATTACTTTTACACTATCAAATTTTTATATTTTTTCTTTTTAAATACTTAAACTTTAATTTTAAATTGTTTTTTCAATTATTTATTTATTAGATATTTTACTTTATTAAAATACAATACATTAAACATAATAATTTAAATTATTATATTTAATTAAAAATTAATTTTTTTAATATTAATAAAATTTCTCAAATTAAATTGATTTTCACAACTATAATTTTATTGTAAATAAAATTTTTATATAATATTAATTTGATAGAAACATTTTCATTCCAGAAACATTTTCCAATATCTCTACTATGTTACGACTTATCTCAATTTTAAATATTAATTATATTAATTAATATTTATATATCAGAGCGACGGGCAATATGTACATATTTTAAAACTTTATTCAATATAAATATATTAATAAATTTACTTTTAAATCCAATTTAACATATTTTTTTTTCAAAATTACATTTTCCAATAAATTAATTTACATGTAACTCATAAGTTTCTTAACTATAAACTGTATCTTGATTTGATTTAATTTTATTTTAAAATTATTAAATATTCAATTTTTTTTTAAAAATATTTTTTTAACAACGATATACAAATTTTCAAAATTTTTAAATTAAGTTTATAAAATCGTGGATTATCAATTACACTACAAGTTCCTCTAAATTGATTAAAATACCGCCAAATTCTTTAATTTTCAATAAATTATATATTACTAATTAATTTAAAATTTTATTAATTTTATAATAGGGTATCTAATCCTAGTTTAATTTAAATTTTTATCAAATAAATTCTAATTAAAATTAAATAATTAATTTTATAAATTTTATCTTAAAAAATTATTATTATATTATATATTTTATTAAAAATTTTTTTATTATAATTTCATTATTTTTAAATTAAAATTATTTTATTTGAATTTTTTGTATAACCGCAATTGCTGGCACAAATTTCATTAATTCTAATTAATATAACTGAATTTAAATTTATTTAATTTATCAATTTTAAATATTAATTTTTATTTATTTATCTTTTTAAAAAATAATTTTTTTGTAAAATTTATATATAAATTTATTTATTAAAAATAAAATTTAAACTAGAAATAATTTATATCCCATTATGTTTAAAAAGTTTTTTTTTTTTTTTTTTTTTAAAAATAAATATTTTAATAATAATTTTAATTAGTGTTTATTAATCTATATATTAATAAATAATTTATATATTTATATTTATTTAAATTATTTAATAATCTAATAACAAAATTTTGTAAAAAATTACAGGCAAATAAATAAAATTTTTTAAAATTTTAACAAGTTATAAATGTAAAATCTATACAAAAATATCAAATTTTATAAATATCACGTATATAGATACATAAAAAATTTCAAAATTTTCAATTTTATAAATAAATACAAAACCCATTCGTTAATACAAAATTTTGTAAAAAATTACAGGCAAATAAATAAAATTTTTTAAAATTTTAACAAGTTATATATATAATATATATATATATATATATATATACAAATTAATTATTAAACAATCTATCTAATAAATAAATTAGCAGTTTAAACCCCACCAACTATTAGTTTACAGTAACTAAAATTAATACATAAAATTAAAATATTATCAGAATTATTTACCCTAAAATTATTAAATATCAAATTAACTTAAACCTCGCATCAAGATTTATACTATATATATATATATACATATTAATTTTAAACATAAACCTATAAATCAAACTTAATAAAACTTACAAATCAAACCCTTAAAATTGAATATTAAAAGATG